TATTCTACGTGCATTCTTACGTGAACCAATCCGTGCATTTCTACGTGAACCAATTCTTGGTATAGCTTTTGCCATATTTTATCATCTCATAAATATGAGTCAGAGATATATGGATATATCCATTTCATGCCAAAACAGATCCTTTATGTTTATTTGTACATCGGGTCTCTTAGAGAGTCTCTTTTAGAAAGATTATCCTTGTCTTTGTTTATGTCTCGGGTTAGAACAAATTACTATAATTCGTCCCCGCCTACGGATTAGGCGACATTTTTCACAAATTTTACGAACAGAAGCCCTTATTTTCATATTTGCTATTCCTTGCCTTAATTCTGAATCTACTTCTTGGAAGAAAATAAGTTTCTTAAAATTTGGAATCTCGAATTGTATTCCCACGGAAGGGAATGTTGAAGTTGAAAAACCCCCTAATCCTTCGAATCCTTGTTGCGGAGTCGATAAATTATACGCCCTCTGGTTGAATCATAACGACTGACTTCAATTTTGACTCTATCTCCTGGCAGTATCCGTATAAAACTACGTCGGATCTTGCCTGAAACATAACCTAGAATCAGATCCTCATTATCTAAACGAACCCGGAACATACCATTGGGAAGCGATTCAGTAATTAAACCTTCATGAATCCATTTTTGTTCTTTCATTCCAGGTAAAACCCCCTTGAAGTATCAACTAATGGAGGAGGAACGATATTAGACAACCCGCCCTTTCTCTTTTTTTTTTCACAAATAGTAAGTTTTGGATCCAATTCGGATATCAGAAGGATTACCATATATAACACAAAATTTCTCCGCCGATTCCTTCTTGGCGAGCCTCTCGGTCTGTCATTATACCTCGAGAAGTAGAAAGAATTACAATTCCCATCCCACCCAAAATTCTAGGAATTCGTTGATAGTTAGAATAGATTCGTAAACCGGGTCGACTGATCCGTTTTAAATTTAAAAGATTTCTATAGGGCCTTTTCCTATTCCTTCTATGTCGCAGGGTTGAAACCAAAAAATATTTGTTGCTTTCCCGATGTTTCCTCACGTTTTCGATAAAACCTTCTCGTAAAAGTATTTTAACAATGTTTTCGGTAATAGTAGTAGATGCTACTCGAACCACTCTTTTTCTATCCATGTCAGCATTTCGTATAGAGGTTATTACGTCAGCAATAGTGTCCCTACCCATGATAAACTAAAATTATTTGTGCCTCCGAATTTTGATATAATCAACATGTTTTTCTTTTTTTTTTTTTTTTTTTACTTATTTATTTATGAATATGAATTATTAAAGGTATATGCGTGAGACACAATCTACTAATTAATCTATTTCTTTCAAATACCCTACTATACCCATATCACGGTCTCATCTTATAATACCTCGGGGGCTAATGAAACTATTTTAGTAAAATTTAACTGTCTCAATTCCCGGGCGATCGCACCAAAAACTCGAGTTCCTTTTGGATTTCCTTCTTGATCAATGACAACTGCAGCATTGTCATCATATCGTATTATCATACCGTTGTCACGTTTGAGTTCTTTACAGGTACGTACAATTACAGCTCTGACTACTTCTGATCTTTCTAGGGGCATATTTGGTACTGCTTCTTTGATCACAGCAACAATAACGTCACCAATATGAGCATATCGGCGATTGCTAGTTCCTATGATTTGAATACACATCAATTCTCGAGCCCCGCTGTTATCCGCTACATTCAAATGGGTCTGAGGTTGAATCATATCATTTTTTTTTTATCTGTTCTTTCAATGCAAAGGGCGAAGAAAAAAAAGAAATATTGTTTGTCCAAAAAAAGAAACCTGCGATTTTTTTCATTCCCAAGACCTATTTCCTTTGGTTCTACATTCTTAATCCCGAAATAATGAATTGGGTTCGTATAGGCATTTTGGACGCCGCTATTGAAATAGCCTTTCTGGCTATATTTTCTGTTACTCCGCCCATTTCATAAAGTATTCGACCAGGTTTAACAACAGCTACCCAATATTCAGGGGATCCTTTCCCCGAACCCATACGTGTTTCTGTGGGTCTTACTGTAACTGGTTTGTCGGGAAAAATACGTACCCATAGTTTTCCACCACGACGCACATTTCGTGTCATTGCTCGTCGCCCGGCTTCTATTTGTCTAGATGTGATCCAAGCGGGTTCAAGTGCCTGAAGAGCATATTTACCGAAACAAATACGATTACCTCGACAAGATATTCCCTTCATTCTTCCTCTATGTTGTTTGCGGAATCTGGTTCTTTTGGGGTTATAGTTGATGGTTGTTTCTCAATTCCATCTCTACTACAGAACCGGACGTGAGAGTTTCTTCTCATCCAGCTCCTCGCGAATAAAAGGATTCAAATAAAAAATATTTAAATAGAATTTAAAATATACATATACATTGAATCGTGGGATTCTTTGAGATTTCGTTTAATCTATTAGTAATTTGTATATCTTATTTGGATATATAACTAAACATATTAAAGATATATTTCTATTTATAGAT